AGCAAGGTACGGAATGTATCGTCAAATATGCAATATGATTCGACAAGATCTATTTTCGTTCAAGTAACGGATTCTAGCCAATTGAAAGGATCTTCTGATCAATCCAGAGATCATTTAGATTCCATTAGTCATGAGGATTCGGAATATCACACATTGATCAATCAAAGCGAGATTCAACAACTAAAAGAAAGATCGATTCTTTGGGATCCTTCCTTTTTTCAAACGGAACGAACAGAGATAGAATTAGACCGATTCCCGAAACGCCTTTCTGGGGATTCCTCAATGTCCCGACTATTCACGGAACGTGAGAAGCCGATGATTATTCATCGGCTTCCGGAAGAAATCGAAGAATTTCTTGGGAATCCTACAAGATCAATTCGTTCTTTTTTCTCTGACAGGTGGTCAGAACTTCATCTGGGTTCGAATCCTACTGAGGGGTCCACTAGAGATCAGAAATTGTTGAAGAAACAACAAGATTTTTCTTTTGTCCCTTCCAGGAGATCGGAAAATAAAGAAATGGTTGATATATTCCGGATAATTACGTATTTACAAAATACCGTCTCAATTCATCCTATTTTATCAGATCCGGGATGTGATATGGTTCCGAAGGATGAACCGGATATGGACAGTTCCAATAAGATTTCATTCTTAAACCAAAATTCATTTTTTGATTTATTTCATCTATTCCATGACCGGAACAGGGGAGGATACACGTTGCACCACGATTTTGAATCCGAAGAGAAATTTCAAGAAATGGCAGATCTATTAACTCTATCAATAACCGAGCCGGATCTGGTGTATCATAAGGGATCGGCCTTTTCTATTGATTCCTACAGATTGGATCAAAAAAAATTCTTGAATGAGGTATTCAACTCCAGGGATGAATCGAAAAAGAAATCTTTATTGGTTCTACCTCCTATTTTTTATGAAGAGAATGAATCTTTTTATCAAAGGATCAGAAAAAAATGGGTCCAGATCTCCTGCGGGAATGCTTTGGAAGATCCAAAACAAAAAAGAGTGGTATTTGCTAGCAACAACATAATGAAGGCAGTCAATCAATATAGATTTATCCAAAATCTGATTCAAATCCAATATAGCACCCATGGGTACATAAGAAATGTATCGAATCAATTCTTTAAGAGATCCGATCGCAACTTCGAATATGGAATTCAAAGGGATCAAATAGGAAATGATACTCTGAATCATAGAACTATAATAAAATATACGATCAACCAACATTTATCGAATTTGAAAAAGAGTCAGAAGAAATGGTTCGATCCTCTTATTTCTCGAACCGAGAGATCCACGAATCGGTATCCTGATGCATATAGATACAAATGGTCCAAGGGGAGCAAGAATTTACAGGAACATTTGGAACATTTCGTTGCTGAGCAGAAGAGCCTTTTTCAAGTAGTGTTCGATCGATTACGTATTAATCAAAATTCGATTGATTGGTCCGAGGTTATCGACAAACAATATTTTTCTAAGTCACTTCGTTTCTTTTTGTCCAAGTCGCTTCTCTTTTTGTCTAAGTCACTTCCTTTTTTCTTTGTGAGTATCGGGAATATCCCCAGTCATAGGTCCGAGATCCACATTTATGAATTGAAAGGTCCGAATGATCAACTCTGCAATCAGTTGTTAGAATCAATAGGTGTTCAAATTGTTCATTTGAATAAATGGAAATCCTTCTTATTGGATGATCATGATACTTCCCAAAAATCGAAATTCTTGATCAATGGAGGAAGAATATCACCATTTTTGTTCAATAAGATACCAAAGTGGATGATTGAATCATTCCATACCCGAAATAATCGCAGGAAATCCTTTGATAACGCGGATTCCTATTTCTCAATGATATCCCACGATCGAGACAATTGGCTGAATCCTGCGAAACCATTTCATAGAAGTTCATTGATATCTTCTTTTTATAAAGCAAATCGACTTCGATTCTTGAATAATCCACATCACTTCTGGTTCTATTGTAACAAAAGATTCCCTTTTTATGTGGAAAAGGCCCGTATCAATAAGTATGATCTTACGTATGGACAATTCCTCAATATCTTGTTCATTCGCAAGAAAATATTTTCTTTGTGCGTCGGTAAAGGTAAAAAAAAACATGTTTTTGGGGAGAGAGATACTATTTCACCAATCGAGTCACAGGTATCTAACATATTCATACCTAATGATTTTCCACAAAGTGGTGACGAAACATATAACTTGTACAAATCTTTCCATTTTCCAATTCGACCCGCTCCATTCGTTCGTAGAGCTCTTTACTCGATCGCAGACATTTCTGGAACACCTCTAACAGAGGGGCAAATTGTTCATTTTGAAAGAACTTATTGTCAACCTCTTTCAGATATGAATCCATCTGATTCAGAAGGGAAGAACTTGCATCAGTATTTCAATTTCAATTCAAACATGGGGTTGATTCACACTCCATATTCTGAGAAATATTTACCATCCGAAAAGAGAAAAAAAAGGAGTCTTTGTCTAAAGAAATGCGTTGAGAAACGGCAGATGTATAGAACCTTTCAACGAGATAGTACTTTTTCAAATCTCTCCAAATTGAATCTGTTCCAAACATATATGCCATGGTTCCTTACTTCGGCAGGGTGCAAATATCTAAATCTCACCCTTTTAGATACTTTTTCAGACCTATTGCCGATACTAAGTATCAGTCAAAAATGGGTATCCATTTTTCATGATATTATGCGTGGATCAGATATATCATGGCCAATTCCTCAGAAAAAATTGTGGGCGATTCTTCCACAATGGAATCTGATAAGTGAGATTTCGAGTAAGTGTTTACATGATCTTCTTCTGTCTGAAGAAACGATTCGTCGACATAATGAGTCACCCGTTCCATTGATATGGGCACATCTGAGATCACCAAATGCTCGGGAGTTACTCTATTCAATCCTTTTCTTTCTTCTTGTTGCTGGATATCTAGTTCGTACACATCTTCTCTTTGTTTCCCGAGCCTCTAGTGAGTTACAGACAGAGTTCGAAAAGATCAAATCTTTGATGATTCCATCATACATGATTGAGTTGCGAAAACTTCTGGATGGGTATCCTACATCTGAACGGAATTCTTTCTGGTTAAAGAACCTCTTTCTAGTTGCTCTGAAACAATTCGGAGATTCTCTAGAAGAAATACGGGGTTCTGCTTCTGGCGGCAACATGCTATTGGGTGGTGGTCCCGCTTATGGGGTCAAATCAATACGTTCTAAGAAGAAATATTGGAATATCAATCTCGTCGATATTATGGATCTCATAAGTATCATACCAAATCCCATCAATCGAATCACTTTTTCGAGAAATACGGGACATCTAAGTCGTACAAGTAAAGAGATCTATTCATTGATACGAAAAAGAAAAAACGTGAACGGTGATTGGATTGATGATAAAATAGAATCCTGGGTTGCGAACAGTGATTCGATTGATGATGAAGAAAGAGAATTCTTGGTTCAGTTCTCCACCTTAACGACAGAAAAAAGGATTGATCAAATTCTATTGAGTCTGACTCATAGTGATCATTTATCAAAGAATGATTCTGGTTATCAAATGATTGAACAACCGGGATCAGTTTACTTACGATACTTAGTTGACATTCATAAAAAGAATCTAATGAATTATGAGTTCAATAGATCCTGTATAGCAGAAAGACGGATATTCCTTGCTCATTCTCAGACAATCACTTATTCACAAACCTCGTGTGGGGCTAATAGTTTTCATTTCCCATCTCCTGGAAAACCCTTTTCGCTCCGCTTAGCCCTATCCCCCTCTAGGGGTATTTTAGTGATAGGTTCTATAGGAACTGGACGATCCTATTTGGTCAAATACCTAGCGACAAACTCCTATGTTCCTTTCATTACGGTATTTCCGAACAAGTTCCTGGATGACAAGCCTAAAGGTTATCTTATTGATGATATCGATATTGATGATAGTGACGATATTGATGATAGTGACGATATTGATGATAGTGACGATATCGATGATGACCTTGATACGGAGCTGCTAACTATGACGAATGCGCTAACTATGTATATCACGCCGAAAATAGACCGATTTGATATTACCCTTCCATTCGAATTATCAAAAGCGATGTCTCCTTGCATAATATGGATTCCAAACATTCATGATCTGTATGTGAATGAGTCGAATTACTTATCCCTCGGTCTATTAGTGAACCATCTCTCCAGGGATTGTGAAAGATGCTCCACTCGAAATATTCTTGTTATTGCTTCGACTCATATTCCCCAAAAAGTGGATCCTGCTCTAATAGCTCCGAATAAATCAAATACATGCATTAAGATACGAAGGCTTCTTATTCCACAACAACGAAAGCACTTTTTCACTCTTTCCTATACTAGGGGATTTTACTTGGAAAAGAAAATGTTCCATACTAATGGATTCGGGTCCATAACCATGGGTTCCAATGCACGAGATCTTGTAGCACTTACCAATGAGGCCCTATCAATTAGTATTACACAGAAGAAATCCATTATAGACACTAATACAATTAGATCCGCTCTTCATAAACAAACTTGGGATTTGCGATCCCAGGTACGATCGGTTCAGGATCATGGGATCCTTTTCTATCAGATAGGAAGGGCTATTGCACAAAATGTACTTCTAAGCAATTGCCCCATAGATCCTATATCTATCTATATGAAGAAGAAATCGTGTAAGGAAGGGGATTCTTATTTGTACAAATGGTACTTCGAGCTTGGAACGAGCATGAAGAAATTAACGATCCTTCTTTATCTTTTGAGTTGTTCTGCCGGATCGGTCGCTCAAGATCTTTGGTCTCCACCCGGACCCGATGAAAAAAACGGGATCACTTCTTATGGATTCGTTGAGAATGATTCTGATCTAGTTCATGGCCTATTAGAAGTAGAAGGCGTTCTGGTGGGATCCTCACCGACAGAAAAAGATTGCAGTCAGTTTTATAAGGATCGAGTGACATTGCTTCTTCGGTCCGAACCAAGGAATCC